ACTTTGACTTTCTAATTATAAAAAATATTAATAAAAATAATAACTCATTAAAGGTGAAATCACGAAAAAATAAAAATTCCGACTAAGTCTTTGACTAAAAGAATCAAGACTCATTATTATTTCGACACACGACAAGTAAAGTATGTATAAAACTCCTTGTCGTGTGTCGAAGACCCGGAAGACAACTCCCCCTAAAAATCAAATCATTTTTTCAGTTATCTTTTTTTCGTTATATTCTGCGCTTAGTCTAATCTAGTCGAATTTTTTTCTTATTACGAGCTTGATGTTTAAAAATCCACGAATCTAGAAATTCATTTCAGACAATTGAACCTTCTCGAACTGTTTCTTTTTAAGAACCAAAAATATTTGGGCCAAAATAACAGATGCAAAGAAGAACAAAAGACCTTGTACGCGCAATGGATCTTGAAGTACTATTTCTGCGTCTCCCTGACCAAATCCACCCACATTAGGATTACTCGTTAACGGTTGATCAAGTTTGATAGATTCGCCTTCTGAAACAAGAAGCTCTGGTCCTGGAGGGATAATATCAACCACTTCACGTCCATCCGCGGGATCCACGATGTTTATTTCGTATCCGCCTTTTTCTTTTCGTAAAATTTTATTTACTATACCCGTTGCTGTGGCATTATAAACTGTATTATTACTCTTGCTTCCGTCAGGATAAATCTGACCCCTTCCTCTGTTACCCCCTAAATATATCGGATATTTTAAGAAGTGAACATCTTTGTTAGTAGCAGGGTCCGGGGAAAGAATAGGAAAGGCTATTTCACTATATTTTTGCCCAGGAACAGGACCGATCACAAGAATATTTTTTTTATTGGGGCGGTAGTTCTGAAAAGAAAGATTACCTATTTTTTCTTTCATCTCCGGAGAAATACGATCGGGTGGGGCTAATTCAAACCCCTCAGGTAAAATAAGAACCGCCCCCACATTCAACCCCCCTTTTTTGCCATTAGCAAGAACTTGTTTTAATTGTATATCATAAGGAATTCGAACAACAGCTTCAAATACAGTATCAGGAAGGACCGCCTGTGGAACCTCAATATCCACGGGCTTGTTAGCTAAATGGCAATTGGCACATACAATACGCCCAGTCGCTTCTCGTGGATTTTCATAACCTTGTTGGGCGAAAATGGGATATGCATTTGAAATGGATGGCCGAGTCATTATATATATCATGAGCGATACGGAAATGGATCGAGTAATCTGTTCTTTTATCCAAGAAAAAGTATTTATAGTTTGCATAGTCCAATCATTCATCCCGAAAATTTCTACAATAAATTGGGTAGGTTGCGAGTATAGTTCCCTATCCACGATTCTGCGATTTTTTTTTAACTGAAACTTAATTACGGAAATAATAAAACATATTAATGGCATATAGGAAGAACTCCCCGCCCTGGATGGGCAGAAATAGACGGAGAAAGTATGATTTTGAATACTTTGCTCATGTTTATGTACAAACTAAGCAACATTATAAATAGTTATATCCGTATATCTTTTTTCTTTTCAGTCATTCATTGAATGATAAATCACGACAAGTGACGGGGATACACGATTTAAATAACGGAAAATCCAATATTTCAAAATTGTATCTAGAATGACTGGAAAAGTGGAAACAAGACCAGATATAATTTGATCATTATGAGCAAATCCAAAATCTTTGTAAATAGAGCCAATCATTAGTTCCCAACCGTGGGGCGAATGAAATCCAATACACAAATCAGTTAATAAAAGAATAGAAAAAGCTTTTATTGTGTCGCTTAAGTTATATAGGAATTCCTGAACCCACGAATTAAGAAGAATAAGTTCTTTCTTCCCCAGAATAGAATAACCACTTAGAATAAGGAAACATATTATAGTTGTCGAGAAGTGCAAAATCATATGGATACAATCCTCATTGTACGTCTTGATCAATTGAATTGTTTCGCTGTGGATTCCTATACGAAGCTTTTGTCGATGTGTTTCGGAGGATTCCTTTATCATTTCGTCCAACAAGCGGAGCTCTTCTAATTCGATGAATTTTTCTAGAAAACTCTTTTCTTGAATATCAGTCAAAAAAGTTTCTGATTGCTTGGTATTCCACCAATGAGTAACCCAAGATTCCAGACTTTTTTGAAATGATAGCGAGATCCACCAGGGTAAAAATACTATAGATACAAGATATAGAAAAGGAATAAATGCTTTCTTTTTTTCCATTTTTTTCATCTATAAATTGTTAATGAATCGGTCGCATTCGTCGACTCTATGCGATTTAATATTTCGATTAAACAAAAATGAATTCTATTACAAAGTCTCTAACCCCATGAATCTATTCTCTGTTTTTTTATTTTGTGATTTTTTTAATTTCTTAATTAGTCCTTGAAAGAATACAGAAATAGCAAAAGAGTCCATTTCGAATGAATAACTAAAAAAAATCGTGTTTCCAGAGAGTCAAAAACAATCCCTTCCCTTCGATAAATACGCGTCAGAGCCACATCAATTTTCAATTAAGGAATTTTTTTTCTAGACCTAAAGAATTTACTTTTTACCAAACTATCAAATATTTCACGAGTTAAGTATAGCACAAAAAAAGAATTGCGGGTTTAAATGTCATGATGAAAAGTCAAAATGGGGACAAAACAAGACAGAATTTTAATAATTAAATAAATATAAATTATATAATTCTAAAAAATCCAATTGGTTGGTTATTAAAGCGAACAAAAGAAAAATTGCTAAATAAAAAAGAAATAATATAAAAAATTGACATGATTTATTTGTATTGTATCTAACCTATCGATTCCAAATATTGGGTAACAAAAAAAAATTTTAAGGGGTTAATCCCATATATCAAAACATTTCAAAAAAAAATTCTTTGATTTGTTACTGAATTGAGTGGATTTCCACCCCAAACCCCCTTCTTTGTAGACAAAAACATTTTTCCTTTTTGATTGTTCGGTATACGTTTGCTTTAACCCGAGTAGGCGTTCTGATGAAATTTTAATTAAGTTATTAAGTTATGCTGTAGAAAAATTCTATTGTAAATTTTATATTTTACCCCGAGTATTCATTTCAAAATACTTCAATTGGTACACGCAAGAAATAGGCCAATTCAGCAGCTTTTTGTTCAATTTCGCGTGGAGTCAAATTTTCATCAGTACGAGTCAAAGGAATGGACCCCTGGCCTCTGATTTCCAGATAAAGGACACGACGAGTATAAATACCCTCTTTAAGTTCTATTCTAATAGACTGAATATCTTTTATAAGAAATCGGAGACAGATGCGACGATTTTTTCCAGGAAATCCCCAACGAAAAATACATACTACTCCTTCTTTTCTATCAAAAAGATCATAACCACTACCTACATTCCACGAAATTGTACACCACAAATAGGAGCTAATAAAGAGGCCTGCGATTCCATAGAAAGACATCACGATGCCTTGTGGAAAAAAAATAATTTGCTGGGGGGGAAGTAAAGATATCAAATTCCTTCCAAGATAGCTAGAAATTCCAACCAATAAGAATCCTAACGAACCTAAAAAAAGGAGAAAGGCCCAGCAGAAATTACTTATTTTTCGAGATCCCGTTCTAAGTTCTATCCATATACGTTCTGATCGCCAATTCATACTAGATCTAATTGCATTTAATTTGAATTGAAAGAATACCCCAAATGAATTTTACTTTCCTTACTTTGTTTTTTCCGCTGTAACTCTCATCAACTAGTACTCTATCTGATGTGAAGTTTTACTTTAATTTTGAATATTTAATAATATTTAAGTTTAAGAATAATTCATCAAATTAGTTAGATCAGAATAATAAATTCTACCCCTATGCCATGTTTCCACATGCATAAGGGCTATTTCATTTATGTTCGTAAAAAATCACGTGGTATACCATTCTTCTAACGAGATATCTGTATTATGATTCAAACCTAAGTTTTAAAAAATTAGATTTGTACCACAGGACCTAAACAATCTTGTTTTGTTGAACATGAAGAAATAAAGAAGCCATTGCAATTGCCGGAAATACTAAGCCTACTAAAGGCACAAGAATAGAAGGAAAGTTGATAGTTGTCATAGAATGGGTACCTCGATTTACTATATTGTACCTGTTTGTTATATTTTTGTTGTTGTTATTATGTTATTGTTATTATATAAATTAATTAATATACAGTGAATATAGTATATAAATATTAAAAGTACAAAGAATGTAGAACTAAAAAATAAATCCACTTTCTACTTCATATATATACAAATATAATAATCGCAATTTTTCATCTATTCTTCGTTCTTTTGCTTCTACTATATATATTAAATTAGTATAAATTCAATTTCCAAAGGATTCATTAGAATCTAATCCAAGGTTTTTTTTTAATAAGGATTCAAGAAAAATCAATATCGAAAGATACAAAAAAAAGCTATTTTTTTTTATTATTAGTCTATTATATATATATTTATTAGTCTATTATATATGGTATATGGAATTTGTTTTAGTTGACTAATTTCAGAGAAGGAAAAGGAAGAGGTTGTTCTTTTATCTTGTTGAGTAGAGTTTTCCTAATTCGTAACGTAAATAGTAGAAAAGAAGAGATCGAATTATTCACATTTTTTTATTCTTTCTATATCGCTATTCTATAATTTAATATGTCACCAATTAAACCCCCATTCTTCCGGTTTTTACTAAAAAAACTTTTGGACACAAATAATTAATTAACCTTAATCCTCAACTTTATTTTTTTTTCAAAGGAAAAAAAGCGTGCAACTGAAATAACTCCTTTAGAACGTCTTTTAAAAGATTACGTGGTACAATTGGATCGAATAAGCCCTTATGGAATAAATATTCGGCTGCTTGTGAACCTTCAGGTACTGTCTTATTTAATGTTTGTTCAATTACTCTTTTACCTGCAAATGCAATGTAAGCGTTGGGTTCGGCAATAATGATATCCCCCAACATACCAAAACTGGCTGTTACCCCACCAGTAGTAGGAGATGTAAGAATTGAT